GACTTGTGATCAATCCATAAATACCGATAGAAAATAAATAGGCACTCAAAATAAGTACATGTTCGGTCATCATTGACCAACCCCTCATCAATCTTGATTCATTTCAATATGAACAACAATTTCACCGATTTAATTAGAATATAAATTAAGTACGAAACAAAGTAAGGTATTAGTAATGGATCGAACTAAACCCCTTTCCCTTTCAATTTCATATATGAACAATAGAATATGAAAATGGAACTGAAGGAAAATGGATGTGATAACATAGAACAAAACAAGACTTTATTTATTTTATTTTGGATCTAAGTATTTATTACTTAATTACTTTACTGCCGGGCCATAGCAATTGCACCTATCAAAGCAACTAAAAGAATTATAGAAATGAGTTCAAATGGAAGGTAAAAATCTGTTGATAAATGAATCCCAATTTGTTGAACGTTACTTGTTAGGTCCTGCTCTATAATTTGATTTGATCTTGTAGTCCAAACAATCCCGTACCACGACGTATCCGAGATAGTAGTAATTAGTGAAAAAAGAATACTTGTACAAACCAGTGAAGTGACCCCATCCCCAACGGTCCAAAGATAGAAATCGTTGTAATATTCTGAACCATTCATGAACATCACAGCAAATAGGATTAAAACATTTACAGCTCCTACGTAAATAAGGAGCTGTGCAGCAGCTACAAAATAGGAGTTAGATGGAATATGGAATAAGGATATACAAACAAGAACCAGTCCCAATGAAAAAGCAGAATAAATTGGGTTGGTAAGTAAGACCACCCCCAGACCTCCTAATATAAGACCTGATCCCAGAAATACTAAAAGAATATCATGTATTGGTCCAGGTAAATCCATTATGTGTAAAAAAAGAGATAAATAAATCGAAATATTTCATAAACTTACTAACCGATCCAAGAAAAAAGAGGTTACCTTATTTTTTTTCTTGTATATGATACGTTCCTAATTGAATCCTAAAGGGGTGTAGATTTATATAGATACAGTTATTGGATCAATCCCGCTACTGTATCTGAAAGAGTAGTTCGAAATTGTATATTTTGAAACCATCACAGATCTATGAATCCATTCTAAATCAAAATCAAGCCTTGATTCTCACCAATCAATAGTTATTTACTGACCTAGCAAAATGAAAGAAGCCTCACTCCTTTACTTTAGATCAAAACGGAATCTTAGTAATTGGTAATCGTTTTTGAATCAAGAGGTTTACCCCTGATTATTTTGATTGGAGTCGAATTCGTAATTGTTCGAATTGTGTAATCTCCAATTACTGACATTGGTAACCGGCCCAAAGCAATTTGATTATAATTCAATTCGTGACGATCATAAGTAGAAAGTTCATATTCTTCAGTCATTGATAAACAGTTTGTTGGACAATACTCGACACAATTACCACAAAATATACAGATTCCAAAATCAATACTATAATTAAGCAATCGTTTCTTTCTAATATCCGTTTCCAATCTCCAATGAACAACGGGTAGATCTATGGGGCATACCCGAACACATACTTCACAAGCAATGCATTTATCAAATTCAAAATGGATTCGACCACGAAAACGCTCCGATGTGATCGATTTTTCATAAGGATATTGAATAGTCACAGGTAAACGATTCACGTGAGATAAGGTAATCATGAAACTTTGACCAATATACCTTGCAGCTCGTATTGTCTGTTGACCATAATTCATGAACCCAGTCACCAAAGGGAACATATCGTGGATATCCATGAATAGTTTGATGTTTCTTTCTCTTGCTCTAGATAGGTTATGAATCTAGAATATCCTATTTTGTTATAGCGAAACGAGTTGGGAAGAAGTTGTTAATAATAGATTACCTAGAGAAATAGGTAAAAGAAATTTCCACCCAAGGTTTAATAGCTGGTCCATTCTCATCCTAGGTAAAGTCCATCTTGTTGTGATAGGAATGAACAGGAACAAATAAGCTTTAGCTAATGTAATAAGGATACCAACTGTCATTCCAAAGACTCCACCTGTTTTATTTATTCCAAAAGGTTCAGAAATGAATATGTACGGAATAGAGAAATTCCACCCGCCCAAGTAAAGAACTGTTACAAATAATGAAGAAACTAGTAGATTTAGGTAAGAAGCAACGTAAAATAAACCAGATTTAATACCTGAATATTCGGTTTGATAACCTGCTACTAATTCCTCCTCTGCTTCTGGTAAATCAAAAGGTAATCTTTCACATTCCGCTAGGGAAGAAATTAGAAAAACTATAAACCCTATAGGTTGGCGCCACAGATTCCACCCCCAAAACCCATATTTTGACTGTGCCTCAACTATATCAACTGTACTTGAACTGTTAGATAATCATAGTCGATGATAACATCACTATTCCCATCGCTATTCCAGAACCGCACATGAGACCTCAGCTTCATACGGCTCCTCAATGGCCACAAATAAATCTAAGGACTGGTTCATTATTACCTCGGCATGTTTGTAGTGTAGATTAGAGTAACGATGTATCGAAGAGTCCCGAATTAGACCAATGGAATTCCGTCCGCCATAATAAAAAAAAGCGCTTCCGAATTGATCTCATCCTTTATTTTCTAATTAGACTTAGAATTCTTTTAGTTCAGTAATAACTTAATCCTTCAATAAAATACTCGTTGTTTCAATAGATATTTCGACCCACACTTTTCGTACGAAAAATAATTAGACACTAATTCATGAGTTATAGTTGATAAATCATTATAAGAATTCTATCCGTATGAATATGGATAGGATTGAGGAAAGAAAGAATAAACAAAGATCTCTTATTATTCAGTTTTCCTATTGCATTCCATTTCTTTCGTTCCTGTTCTTCTTTCTCACTCAGAAGGGGGGTTTCTAAAAAATCAAATCAAAGGATTACTTCGTTCTCGACAGTCATTTATTTAATCAGTGGATAGAAGCATACTCTGGATCGGAATCGTGAGGAAGTACTGCTTGATCATTTCTACGAACTTAAAGCCCTCATTATGATTCCTTTTATGTTATGCAGAAATATCCCTTTCTTTGGATACCTTACATTATCTTCATCACTAATCCTTTGTGTACCTTCGTGTTCCTAACCGTCCACTCATTTTTGATTGATCCCCGATATGGTAATACATACAACATACAACAACATACAATACAATAGTAGAAACTCCATACAGTTGATCTTTTGCACCCGCTTCAAGTCATGATGACTAATCAACCAATCTTGGGGTAAACAGTTTCGACCGCTTATGTTTACTTCCACTTTACTCTCGTACATAGGGAATGAGAATCAATCTTCTTACTGCAAATTAATAAGCTGTTTTGTTTCACTCATATAACTATCTGGTTTAACTCATCGACCCGAATGATGAATAAAAAGAGAAAGGTATCTATTCAACACATCCAACCCCTTTCCTGGAAATAAAGGAAAGGGGTAAAGGTTCATGTTCCAACGAATCACACGTAGAGATATTGATAACACACACGGAGTTAATGGTATTTCATAACTAATAGATTGAGCAGCAGCTCGTAGACCACCTGAAAAGGAATATTTATTATTCGATCCATATCCTGACATAAGAAGTCCAATAGGAGCAATACTGGAAATAGCGATCCATAAAAAAACGCCTATACTGAGATCGGCTAGAACAAGGCGATAGCCAAAAGGAATTACTAAATAGCTTAGTAGAATTGATATGACCGCTATAGATGGCCCCATACTGAATAAATGAACATCTCCTCTAGATGGGAGAAGATCCTCTTTCAAAAGTAGTTTGGTCCCATCTGCTAGAGCTTGAAGAATTCCCAAGGGGCCGGCATATTCAGGCCCGATACGTTGTTGTATCCCTGCAGATATTTCTCTTTCTAACCACACAATCACGAGTACGCCTATTGTGATTCCCGATACAGGAGTAAAAATAGGGACAAGCAGCCATAAGAGGTCATAGACCTCTTTTAAGGATTCCGATCTGGAAAAAGAATTGATAGCTTGTACTTCTGTCGTATCAATTATCATTTCAACGATCAACTTCTCCCATAATGATATCTATACTACCTAGTATCGTCATGATATCAGCCAATTTCATTCTTTTAACTAGCTGAGGAAGAATTTGCAAATTGATGAAACCAGGTGGACGAATTTTCCATCTCCAGGGAAAAACACTATTATCCCCTATCAGAAAAATTCCCAATTCTCCCTTTGGGGCTTCTACTCTCACATAAAGTTCTTGTTTCGACAATTCAAAAGTGGGAGAAGGCTTTTTACTAATGAATCGATATTCAAAACCATTCCATTCGGAATCACTTGCTCTATCAAAGCGTCGAACTTCTAAGTTCTCATAGGGCCCCCCCGGAATTCCTTCTAGAGCCTGTTGAATAATTTTTATGGATTCCGTCATTTCATTGATTCGTACTAAATAACGAGCTAATGAGTCTCCTTCTTTTTGCCACTGGACTTCCCAATCGAATTCATCGTAACACTCATAATGATCAACTTTACGAAGATCCCATTGGATTCCGGAAGCTCGTAGCATTGGTCCCGATAAACCCCAATTTATTGCTTCCTCCCCACCAATAATGCCCACCCCTTCAACTCGTTCCAAAAAAATGGGATTTTGCGTAATAAGCTTTTGATATTCAACAATTCCTGTTAAAGAATAATCGCAGAAATCCAAACATTTATCTATCCAGCCATGAGGTAGATCAGCAGCGACTCCCCCGATACGGAAATAATTATGCATCATTCGCATACCTGTGGCAGCTTCGAATAGGTCATATAGCAATTCCCTTTCTCTGAAAATATAGAAGAAGGGAGTCTGTGAACCGATATCTGCCATAAAAGGTCCAAGCCATAATAAATGAGAAGCTATACGACTCAGCTCCAGCATAATTACTCTGATATAGCTGGCTCTTTTGGGTACTTGAATATTTCCTAATTGTTCTGGTGCATTTACCGTTATTGCCTCTGTGAACATAGTAGCTAAATAATCCCAACGTGTTACATAAGGAAGGTATTGTATAATTGTTCGGTTTTCCGCAATTTTTTCCATCCCTCTGTGTAAATAACCCAATACGGGTTCGCAGTCAATAACATCTTCACCATCTAGAGTAACGATAAGTCGAAGAACACCATGCATTGATGGGTGGTGAGGACCCATATTAACTATCATGAGGTCTTTTCTTGTAGCCGGTACATTCATATGTTTTCTTCTCCGATCCATTATTCTATGAATTGCCGAAAACGAAATAAATGAGGTTCATCAAAATTCAAGATCTAATAAACCAAAGAATTCAAATAATCTTCAAATTAACGAGTTTTTGGTTCCCGAATATCTAATTGATCGATTAATTTTTTATAACGCACTCTATTTTTCTTTGACAAATAAGCCAGCAGTCGTTGACGTTTTCCCAGAATTTTCCGCAAACCTATCTGAGATAAATAATCTTTTCTGTGCAATTCAAAATGTGAAGTAAGTCTCTGTATCTTATTGGTGAAACTGATTACTTGAAATTCAACAGACCCTTTGTTTTTTTCTTCTTTCGGAATAACTGAGATGAATGAATTTTTGACCATAACCATAAAAATAAAATTTCTCTCTTTTTTTTTTTCCACAGATATGGATTTTACCAATCAGGAATAATAATAATGCCAGTTATTTTGATCTGATACACCCAATAATCTGGATTTATTTATATATTACTTTATTCTATCAAATCAAATCAAAATTAAATTCAAATGAATTGTAAGTACAATTTGTAATTTGATTCGATAGAAGGGCAATTTCTGTACCCACAAAAGAAAATTATTTCCTAAGAAGATTCTGCCGAATCATTTCTAGATTCAATCCAATTGAGACGTTATTGAATCGGTATCATGTATTAGAATGTAACAAAGCGTGTGTGTACATTCATATACCAGACCCGACACCTGATATATAGGAAATGTACCAACCATCAACTAATTCCGAATCGTGGATACATATGTATCCTTGACATACTGAAACGGCTGCCATTATTGGTATCAAACCAGTAGCGATTCATACAAGCTAAATCCTCTAATCGATAATTGGGCCAAAGAAACAATTTGAATTGAATGAATTTATTTATATCTGTATCAATATGCTTGTCCTCATCCAAAAATTGCCCCCAGTTCCTTACATTGTTGTCATTGAAAAATACCGGATTTCTATCCATAACATTCCTATTTCCGGAATTGAAACAAATTAGAATTCTCAATTCTCTACGACGCCTAGGGGATAGAATATTTTCAGGAACAAGCAAATCATAATGATTTTCGTCTCTATTCACAAGCATCTTTTTATGTTGTACAACGGATCCATTGAAATAATTCTCATCAACATACCTTTTTTCTCGATATCTTCCATTAGTTTGGCATTTATTATTATGGACCAATGAGATACCTATGGTTTGATACATAATAAATTGTCTATCCCATTTTATAGACAGACGTACTGGTTCGAGAATCAATATTCCCTTTTTTATCAATTCTGGAAGAGTTAGATTCGTCTGAATTAACATTACATCCAGGTGCATTTCTCCTCCTTGAATAGAGGATATAGCAATTTCCTTTGCATTTATTAGTCTAAGCAGGAAACAATATACCTTAACATTATTGAAAATTCTGTGATTCAAAGGATCATCCCATCTCAATTGAAAAAGCAAATATTTTTTCAGGAATAACTCTAGTTTTGCTTTCTTGTTACTCTCGGGTTGTCCTTTCTTTTCACGTTTTTGAATGTCTGATTCCGTGTAATCCTTTTCAAAATCTTTTTGTCGTTTTCGTGCGTCTGAGCCAATATTTCCGTGGCCGAGCTGTTCTTTTTCTTCTTGATTTCGATTCTTTAATTCAAGATATTCTTTTTGATTAGATGATATACGAAGATCCTTTTTTTGATTTCCATTAATGTTTTTGTTTTCACTAATGTTTTCATTTCCATTAAAAATGAAAAGAAGTAATTTTATTGGTATAATCCACGGTTTGATCTTATATGCATCATAAAGTGGCACAAATTCTGAGAAGAACCAAGATTTCGTATTTAATATGGGACGATATAGCATTTCTTTATTCATTCCCATCAAAAAAAAAACTTTTTTTTGATTGGGTGGGTTGATTTCTTGATGAATCGTGAGATAGAAAAGATCTTTCTTATCAATCATTTGATAATAATCAGTCTCGGTCTTAGTCATTTTATTAATGTTGGTCCCGGTATCCGTATCGGTCCAGGACTCAATATCGATATTCTTTCTAAGAAATAAATCGAAAATTTTCCACTCCAAATATTTTCTATCCGTACTTTTACCCGTACCAATAATATACTCTTCTCCTAGATAATCACTAATAGATATATCCCCCAGTACATAAAATGGTTCAATTTTAGGTGTGTTGTAATTATATGGAATCTCTCGGTCCTCGTTTACTTGTAATGAGGATGGATAAATATATGAGTCTTTCCTATCCCCATAATTAATATATTTATATGAAAAAAGATCATATCTGTAGTTTTTTTTTAATTTTGCTTTTTTGCTCGTCAATGAATTCACTTCATAATCATTTTTTTTCTCGTAATGAATGAATTGGGCTTTTTCGTATGAATTCTTTTTTGAGTCTTTATTTTGAATCGTACGACGCCGATTGACCCTAGTTCGCCATTTTTGCGGTACTAATTTAGACCACCTAGCCTGAGATAAATTGTATTGATAATGACCCCTTAACCAGTTTTTCCATTGATTCATTCCAGAATTCGGAAGTTTTTTATGCCTTGATTTGGAATCTAATATTCTTCGTGTTCCAAAAAAATTCCTGATTCTATCCTTAAGAATAAGATATGCTTCGCGATATTGAAGTAGAGATCTCAAATGATACTTCTTATTAATAGCTTGGATTTGTGATAATTTGTAAAATACAGATGCTTGTGAAAAGGAATATAGGTCACCAGAAATCTTTGATTTATTATTACTAATATTAGAAAGAGACTTTTTTATAGTCGAAATAAAGTGAATTTTTTTTTGATTTGTTTCATCAATCCCTTCTTTATTTTTTTCATCATTGTGAATGTATTTATCGATAATCTTTTTTGTTGATTCAAGGAAAAGTTGTACATTGACTCTAGAAACATTAACAGTACATAGAAAGATATGTATGTATATTCTTTCGTTGAAAAATGTAAAAAAATAGTGCCATTTGCGTATGAATATGAATCTGTTACTTCTTCTTTTTGATATCTGCCAAATATGTTTCTGCGGTTCCGATCTTTTATCACCACAACTTGTATCGTTAGGACTAATATTTATATCCGGAGTTAGAAATATTTTTCTTTTGTCTTTTGCACCCCTTTCTATTTGATTTCTGATTAGGGTTGTTCTATCGGACAGATCTTTCCTTTTTTTTTCTGTCAGTGAATAATTTGCCCAATCCATGAATCTAATTCGAGTGGTCGATTCAGGAACAATTTTATTACTGCTTATGATTATGGAATCTTTTCCATTTTCATTCGGTTCATATACTTTCTTCAATACAAATAAGAAAATTGGATTTACGTTTGCAAACTCTTTTATTATTCTTTTTAAAAATAGAACCGTTTTGATAATCCATCTTGTTTTTTCTTTTGAGACCTTTATAAACAGTTTTGTTTTTTCTTTGAAAACTCTTAGAACTAGAAAACCTTTTTTTTTCACTTTTCTCTTTTTTTTTTCGAATTCATTATAAATAGGTTCAAAAAAGGAAGGTTGTTGTCGGGCAGAACCAAAAGGTAGTTCGGTTTCCCTTCCCCAGATTGTTAAAAAACAAAAATTTTCTGTTTTCCCTTTCTTTTGGATTGGATCTCTATGATGGGATCGTAGTTTGGATTTGCGCCAGGGTTTCAGACAGAAAGGAAATAGGATTTTTATCTGAATACCATCTGTTAACCAGTTTTTCGGAAATTCTGTTTCTGATAATTGAACACCATTATAGGTGCATTTAACATGCATTTCTCTATTCCACTCCTTCAAATCCTCGTACCACTCGGGGAATTGAAATAAGAACATACGGCCGAGGTTTTTAGCTATTATCAATGAAGGCAATATGATGTATTTTCTAAGAATCGATTGGGTTACTAACATAGTACCTCTTATTGCTTGAGCAAATATAATAGTATCCCAAGTTTCTGCTATTGCTATCCTTTCATTCTCGTTTTTTTTATCTGCAATTTTTTTTGCCTTTTCTTTTGCCTCTTCCTCCTCAGAATCCGAAGTTTTGAATTTCGGTCCTGTATCTATCCAATTTCTAAAAATTAGATTCATTGTTCGGGAGATATCAAAAGAAAAAAAAAAAGTTTTGTCTATTCTGTCCAAAAAAAGCAGGGAATGCACATTCGCTTGAAACATTTCCCAAGTAACTATTTTACGTCTTTGAGCGCGCATGGATCCTTTTACTATATCCCGACGAAAATCTGATTGTTGCGAGTAACGTACCAAAGCCAACTCTTCTGCTTGATCACTATTAGTACTGGTACTAGTATCAGTATTGGTATTCTGATCCGGATCCGCCTTATCAGTATAAATTACCACACGTTTGGCTTTTCTTGAACGAATCCCATGATTTTCTGTTGATTCTTCCTCATTTTCCTCCTCCCGCTCTTCAAAAGAATTGATCAATTTGTATGATCGTCGAGGAATCTTTTTACCGATTTCTTCTATTCCAATAGATTTATTTTGAATTGTTTGATTATTTGGATCAGTTGTAATTACATCGAATAGAAATTTCAAACATTTTGTTTTATTTTCTGAATCAAATCTTCTTTGTTCGGATATTAAAACAAGCTTTTTTAAATTCAGACTAAAACCTGTTGTTGATTTCCTAGCTAATTCACTGATAGAGGTCAAGAAAGGACCAATGTCTGTCGATAATGATTCTCCATTAAATGTATCCATTTTATGTTCAAGTTTTTGGTAATCAGTAGGAAGCCTATCATGAATCTTATTTATCCAAACCATTCC